ATGCAACGATGATTCTTTTCTACAAATCACAAAGACATTGGTACCCTATATTTTATCTTCGGAGCTTGATCAGGAATAGTTGGAACTTCATTAAGATTAATTATTCGAGCCGAACTAGGCCAACCAGGAACTTTGATTGGTAATGATCAGATTTACAATGTTGTAGTTACTGCCCACGCATTTGTTATAATTTTCTTTATAGTAATACCAATCATAATTGGAGGATTTGGTAACTGACTAGTTCCTTTAATATTAGGAGCTCCAGATATAGCCTTTCCTCGAATAAACAATATAAGATTTTGACTCTTACCTCCATCTCTAACACTCTTATTAATAAGAGGAATAGTTGAAAGAGGGGTAGGAACAGGATGGACAGTTTATCCTCCTTTAGCAGCAGCTATTGCACATGCAGGAGCCTCAGTTGACCTAGGTATTTTCTCGCTTCACCTGGCTGGTGTTTCTTCCATTTTAGGAGCTGTTAATTTTATAACAACCGTCATTAATATACGATCTTTTGGTATAAAAATAGACCAAATACCACTTTTTGTATGATCGGTATTTATTACTGCAATCTTACTCCTTCTGTCTCTACCAGTATTAGCAGGAGCAATTACTATACTTTTAACTGACCGTAATCTTAATACCTCGTTCTTTGATCCAGCTGGAGGAGGAGATCCTGTCCTATATCAACACTTATTCTGGTTCTTTGGCCATCCAGAAGTTTATATTTTAATTCTCCCAGCCTTTGGAATAATTTCTCACATTGTAAGACAAGAATCAGGAAAAAAAGAATCATTTGGAACATTAGGTATGATTTACGCCATAATGGCTATTGGTATTCTCGGATTTATTGTATGAGCACACCACATGTTTACAGTTGGTATAGACGTAGACACTCGAGCATACTTCACTTCAGCAACTATAATTATTGCCGTACCTACCGGAATTAAAATTTTCAGATGACTTAGAACTCTTCACGGAACTCAAATTAATTACAGTCCCTCTATACTTTGAGCCCTAGGTTTTATTTTCCTATTTACAGTAGGAGGTCTTACTGGTGTTGTATTAGCTAACTCTTCAATTGATATTATTCTCCATGATACTTACTATGTAGTCGCACATTTCCATTATGTTCTCTCTATAGGAGCTGTATTTGGAATTTTCGCCGGAATTGCCCACTGATTCCCACTATTTACTGGTCTCTCCCTTAATCCTAAATGAATAAAAATTCACTTTTCTATTATATTTATTGGTGTAAATGTTACATTTTTCCCTCAACACTTCCTAGGACTTAATGGTATACCTCGACGATACTCTGATTATCCAGATGCTTACACTACATGAAACATTGTTTCTTCTATAGGATCTATAGTATCTCTTATTGCTATATTAATCTTTATAATCGTAATTTGAGAAGCCCTTATTTCAAGACGTCCTGTCTTATTCTCCCCTTTCCTTTCATCTTCTATTGAATGAAATCACTCTTACCCACCTGCCGACCATTCATACATAGAAATTCCTTTAATCACTAACTTCTAAAATGGCAGATAGATGTATAGGATTTAAGCTCCTACTAGGAAGAAGTCATTCTTCTTTTAGAAACCCATTCACCTTACTAATGGCAACATGAACATACTTAGGTTTCCAAGATAGAGCTTCTCCTCTTATAGAACAACTAATTTTTTTCCATGATCATATTATAATTGTACTAATTATAATTATTACTTTTGTAGGGTATATAATAGCATCCGTTTTAACTAACTCTTTCATCAACCGTTATATGCTAGAGCATCAAACAATTGAATTAATTTGGACTGCTGTTCCAGCTATTATTTTAATTTTTATTGCCCTTCCCTCCCTACGTTTACTGTACCTTCTAGATGAAGTTAACAATCCATCAATCACTTTAAAAACAATTGGGCATCAATGATACTGAAGATATGAATATTCAGACTTCCTAGATATCGAATTTGATTCTTATATAACTCCTACTAATGAACTAGATACTTCAGGATTCCGTCTACTAGACGTGGATAACCGAACCGTTCTTCCAATAAACACTCAAATCCGTATTGTAATTACAGCAGCCGATGTAATTCACTCTTGAACAGTCCCCGCCCTTGGAGTAAAAGCTGACGCAATTCCCGGACGATTAAATCAAACTAGATTCATAATATCACGGCCTGGATTATTTTATGGACAATGTTCAGAAATCTGTGGTGCAAACCACAGTTTTATACCTATTGTAATTGAAAGAGTTGACACAAACTCCTTCTTAAATTGAATTTCTTCATACTCCGATTCACCCGATGACTGAAAGTAAGTGTAGGTCTTTTAAACCTATTATAGTATGTCCGCCTACTTCTGGTGAAAGAAATTAGTTAAATCAATAACATTAACTTGTCATGTTAAAATTATCTATTTATAGGTATTTCTTAATGCCTCAAATAGCTCCACTCATATGATTATATCTGTATGGCTTCTTCCTAGTAGCACTAGTTGTATTTATATCTATCAATTATTTTATTAAACCATTTGAAAAAATTGATTTAAAAAGTGATCTTCTATCTTCTACCCCCCAACCTACCTGAAAATTATAGCTAATCTGTTCTCAATTTTTGAACCTTCTTCAAGAATTTTTAACTTATCATTAAACTGAATTTCTACTTTTCTAGGTCTATTATTCATTCCATATCTTTTTTGAGCTTCCCCTTCTCGTTGGTCATTGTGTTGAAGAGATATTACCTTCACTCTTCATAAAGAATTTAAAGCACTTTTAACTGTTAATTGTGTAGGATCTACAATATTCTTTGTAAGATTGTTCTCTTTAATTCTTTATAATAATTTCTTAGGACTTTTACCTTATGTCTTTACAAGATCAAGACATATAGCAATGACTCTCGCCCTTTCTTTACCTCTATGAGTTACCCTAATAATTAGAGGTTGAGTTAACCATACACAACACATATTTGCTCACCTAGTTCCTCAAGGAACTCCTTCAGTTCTAATACCATTTATAGTCTTAATTGAAACAATCAGAAACATTATTCGACCAGGAACTCTAGCCGTACGACTAGCCGCTAATATAATTGCAGGACACTTGCTACTAACATTATTAGGAAATACAGGCCCTTCAATAAGATCCTCTTTCCTTTTATCAATTCTTATTTTTTCTCAAATTCTATTATTAACCCTAGAATCTGCTGTTGCTATCATTCAATCTTATGTATTTGCTGTTTTAAGAACTCTCTACACTAGAGAAATTAACTAATGACATCATCTCATGGATTTCATCCTTACCATCTAGTAGACATAAGACCGTGACCTCTAACAGGATCAATTAGTGCAATAATATTAACCACAGGTTTAATCAAATGATTTCACCAATATAACATAAGACTATTAATTTTGAGATTCATTGCCATCCTACTTACCATATATCAATGATGACGTGATATTACTCGAGAAGGAACTTTCCAAGGGCTTCATACTTCTGTAGTAGTTAAAGGTTTACGATGAGGAATAATTCTTTTTATTGCTTCAGAAGTTTTGTTCTTTTTCTCTTTCTTCTGAGCTTTCTTTCACAGGAGGTTAGCACCTACAATTGAAATTGGAATAAATTGGCCTCCTTATGGAATCCAACCTTTTAACCCATTCCAAATTCCTTTACTTAATACTACTATTCTATTATCGTCAGGAGCCACTGTAACTTGAGCTCACCATGCCATCATAGAATCCAATCACAGACAAGCTATCCAAAGTCTAGGATTGACTATTGTGCTAGGACTGTACTTTACTGCTCTCCAAGCATTTGAATACCTAGAAGCTCCATTTACTATTGCCGACTCTGTCTTTGGCTCTACTTTCTTTGTTGCAACCGGATTTCATGGGCTCCACGTAATTATTGGAACCTCATTTTTACTTATTTGTTTCTTTCGTTTATTCTTCTGTCACTTCTCATCTAACCATCACGTAGGATTTGAAGCTGCTGCATGATACTGACACTTCGTTGATGTAGTTTGATTGTTCCTTTACGTATTCATCTACTGATGAGGAGGTTAATTTTTTTAATATAATAAAGTATATCTGACTTCCAATCAGAAAGTCTAGCTTCTAGAAAAAATAATTATTACTATAACAATTCTATCTCTGCTTACAATTATCATTTGCTATATTGTTATAACATTAGCATCACTAATTTCAAAAAAAACCATCACAGACCGAGAAAAAAACTCTCCCTACGAATGTGGATTTGACCCTAAAGGATCAGCACGCTTCCCATTTTCTTTACGATTCTTTTTAATTGCTGTAATTTTTCTGATTTTCGATGTAGAAATTACTCTGCTCTTACCCTTGGCCTCAATTTTTAATGTTACTAAACTATTTTCTTGACTTTCTACTGGAACCCTCTTCTTAGTCATTCTACTTGTAGGTCTCTATTACGAATGGTCTCAAGGAGCTCTAGAATGATCAAAATAATCTAAGGCTATAGTCAAATTTATATGACATATGAGTTGCATTCATAAAGTGTTTTTTAAACTAGCTTTGATTTATTAGAAAGCGAAATTTACCGCATTTAGTTTCGACCTAAACTTTGGCTCGTAGGCCTCTAATAATTGATTGAAACCAAAATAGAGGTATATCACTGTTAATGATAAAATTGAAGATTTCTTCCAATCAAGAAGGAATATTATGACAAAAAAGAAAGCTTCTAACTTTTTTTTAAGCGGTTAAATTCCGTTTATATTCCTGTTTTTATAGTGTAATTAACACGTTACATTTTCGTTGTAAAGCTGAAATTTCTTTTTTCTAAAAACTCAATTTTCTTTTTTTAATACTTTCAACTCAAAGTATAACTACATCTTAAGCGCCACAAGCTAACATTTTCTGGCTTAAACTATTTGAGTTTTATTTACAGAACTAACGCTCACTTTTGCAGCTTCAATGCAATATTCTAATTAAATTATATAAATTAACTAAATAAAACTATAAAAATGATAACGGAAATTACAGATACTTTTAAAAAAACCTTAATTCTATTCAATTGTATATTATTCAAAACATAAAAGAAATGAGAAAATAAATAATATAACCCTTGCCCACCATAAAATTCAAATCAACCTTTATCAACAACTTTTTCTATGTATGTTCCCCTCTCTAGCCTCTTTTGACTTAACTTTAAAGTACTCAACGCTGGTATAAATCACATTGAACCTATTATAACAACTGAATTATAATTATAAAGTCTTTTTAAAGAATAATTTACCATTATAATATTTAATATATACCCAATTAAACCTCCTAAAATACTTACTATTATAACAAGTATCTTTATAAATCTTCTCAAACAAATCATATAACATTCTGGAAATAACCTTCAACTCAACACAGCCCCTCCTAGAATTGCTCCAATTCCTAAACCTCCTATTGAATTAGTTATTACATAATCTTCATCTGATAAATTAGAAAAAGACCTTAGATTATACTCACCTCTAATAGAATAGTAAATTAAACGTAAAGTATATATTACAGTTAACCCAGTAGCCAGTACATACAACATTAATGCAATAAAATTAATTCATCTTATAAAAGCCACCTCTAAAATCATATCCTTAGAATAAAACCCTGCTATGAACGGAAACCCACATAAAGCTAAGTTCGAAATAGTTATATAGGATACAGTTAAAGGTATAAATTTAACTAAATTTCCTATAAAACGAATATCTTGATACCCTCCTACTCTATGAATTACAACCCCAGCACATATAAAAAGTAAAGCTTTAAACAATGCATGCCTTAACAAATGAAAAAAAGCTAAATCCGCATAGCCTAAAGATAAAATTCTTAATATTACTCCCAACTGTCTTAAAGTAGATAGAGCAATAATCTTTTTTAAATCATATTCAAAATTAGCTCCTAACCCTGCTATAAACATTGTTAAACACGAAACAATTAACAAAATTCTTTGTACCTTTGAACCCTCTAAAGCCCCTCTAAAACGGATCATTAGATACACACCTGCAGTGACTAGTGTAGAAGAATGTACTAAAGCTGATACTGGAGTAGGTGCTGCTATGGCAGCAGGCAACCATGCCGAGAATGGAATTTGAGCTCTTTTGGTTATAGCAGAAATTATTAAAAAAATCTTTAATAAAATTCAATCTTCATTTAAGTAGTAACTATACAACAAAAAATTTCATCCTCCTAACCTCCTTATAAGACCAATACTTAATAAAATAGCAACATCACCAACACGATTAGAAAGAATAGTTAGTATTCCAGCATTAGCAGACTTCTCATTTCTATAATAAATTACTAACGCATAGGATACAAGTCCTAACCCGTCTCACCCTAAAAGAATCCTAATTAAGTTAGGTCTTAGTACCATGAACCTTATAGATAAAACAAAAGCCAAAACAAGGTACATAAACCGATTAGAAGTCTTATCATCACTTATATATCTACCTCTATAGTAAAGTACACTTCCAGAAATCAAGAAAACAAATCCTATAAATAAAAGAGAAATCCAATCTAAAACCATGGTAAACACAACTTCCCTACTTATTAATCTAAAAAGCTCCCATTCAATCACATTTATTACCCCTCTCTTAACTTTTATCAAAGCTGTAACAATACAAATTCCAGAACCTGTTATCAAACTTAATATTCTAATTTCGTGTATAGAAATTTTCCAAATCATTCTTTAATTTATAAAGACCACTAAATAACTAATAAAGTTGTATTCAAAATTATAATATTTAAAGGCAATCAATGTAAAAATAAACTTAAATACTCTCTTACTTTTCCTGAACAACAAGAATATAAAGAATTGTAAAATACTCCATGTTGACTTAATCTATATATATATAAAGTATATCTAGCCCTAAAAAAAGATAGTAAACTAATTCCTAAAATAGAGATTTTTCTTCATCTTACTACAGTTAAAATTAACATAATTTCTCCAGCCAAATTTAAAGAAGGAGGACTAGCCATATTTCTAACCCTAAGCAAAAACCACCAAAGACCTATTCTAGGCATAAAAGATAGTAACCCCTTATTTACTATTAGACTTCGACTTCCAGAACGCTCATAGACCATGTTAGCTAAACAAAATAATCCTGAAGAACATAATCCATGGCCAACTATTAAGATTACACATCCTGCCAGTCCTCATCACCTAAAAATCATAATTCCACATAATACTAATCTTATATGCACTACAGAAGAATAAGCAATTAAAGACTTTATATCAACTTGACGTATACATATTAATCTTACATAAATTCCGCCCACAATTCTTAAACTTACTCATAACCAAGAAAATTCCTTACTAATAGATTGAAACATAACTAAAACCCGAATTAAACCATACCCTCCTAACTTCAATAAAACCCCAGCCAAAATTATAGAACCTGCAATAGGGGCCTCAACATGAGCCTTAGGAAGCCATAAATGAAACATAAATATAGGAAGTTTCACTAAAAAAGCAATAACTGTTCTAACATATCAAAATCTATTTAAATAATTAAATCCCCTTAACGAATCTCTTAAATTAATTACCAACCTTCCTATAGTTGAATAATAAATGAGTAAAGATACTAATAAGGGTAAAGAAAAAGCCAATGTATAAAACAACATATAAATTCCAGCCTGAATTCGTTCAGGTTGATACCCTCAACCCAAAATCAAAATTAAAGTAGGAATTAAAGACGACTCAAACCTAATATAGAATATTAAATAGTCTATTGAAGAAAAAGTTAAAAATAAAAAAAACAAAAGTATAATATTTGTTACAATAAATCTCCCATCAAATGATTTAAGATTTTTAACTTTCTGTCTAGAAACTAAAATCAATGATACAATCCAGACCCTCAGCATTACTATAATGTATCCAATATAATCTAATCCAAGATTAAATCCTAATCTGAACATATAAAAATTATGATAACACCTGACCCCTATTAAAAACCTAAGAAAAAATATACCTACCTGAACCACTTTCCATTCACCATTGAACTTGATCAATATAACTAAAGGAATAATAAATTTTAACATTCTAATAAGTTAAATCTTGAAAAAACATCATTTCCATGTCTTCGTACTACTAAAATCAACATAGTAAGCCCTAAAGCCCCTTCACAAGCAGCAAGAGTTAAAAAGAACAGAGAAAAATAAACCTCCCTGCCAACTAAGGCTAACTGAGTTCTTATTAACCAAAATACTCCAAGCATTATAAACTCTAACCTTAATAAAGAATTTAATATGTGTTTATTGTAAGAAATAAACCCCCATCCTCCACAAAAAATTATAATAACAGGAACAAAAACTATTACTCTCCTAAAATTTACCATTAGTTTTAATAGTTTAATCTAAAACTTTGGTCTTGTAAACCAAAAATGAAATAATGTTTCTTAAAACTTCAGAGAAAAAGAAAGAACTTTATCTTTAATTCCCAAAACTAATATTTTACTTAAACTATTCTCTGTTATGACTTTACTTTTTATTCCTTCTATTTTAATACTGTCATTTCTATTCACCCGTCTCACTCACCCTCTATCTATAGGATTAACTTTACTGATTCAAACAATTCTTATCTCTTTAGCTGCCGGACTATCAACTTACTCTTACTGATTCTCTTATATTCTATTTATAATCTTCCTAGGAGGTATACTAGTGCTATTTATCTACGTTACGTCTCTAGCTTCTAACGAAACTTTCTCTTTTTCATATTCCACCTTGGCTTTCTCTTTAGTACTTTTATTTTTCTCTATCCCTCTTACTCTAATTTGAGACTTTTTTTTTAATAGATTTTCTGCCCAACTTCCACTAGCATCCCTAGATATAGAAACTTCAAATGTATTTATTATCAGTTGAATTTATAGAATCAACCTGATAAACTTTACACTATTTATTATTATTTATTTACTTTTAACCTTGATTGTAGTAGTTAAAATTACTAATTTATTTAAAGGCCCCCTACGTCTTTCCCCTTAATGACAATACCAATTCGGAAATCTCACCCTTTATTTAAAATTATCAACAATTCATTAGTTGATATACCCTTACCATCCAATATTTCAACATTCTGAAATTTCGGCTCACTATTAGGTTTATGTCTAGTGATTCAAATTGCTACAGGCTTATTCCTAGCAATGCATTATACAGCTCATATTGACCTAGCATTCTCTAGAGTAGCACACATTTGTCGAGATGTAAACTATGGATGACTTCTTCGAACTATACATGCTAATGGTGCTTCATTTTTCTTTATCTGCATCTATATCCATATTGGACGAGGAATTTATTATGGCTCCTATATAATCTTCCATGCATGAATAGTAGGAGTAGTAATTTTATTCATAGTTATAGCAACAGCTTTCCTAGGTTATGTACTCCCTTGAGGACAAATATCTTTCTGAGGAGCTACTGTAATTACTAACTTATTCTCTGCCATTCCTTATATTGGAAGAGACTTAGTTCAATGAATTTGAGGTGGGTTTTCAGTCGATAATGCCACATTAACTCGATTCTTTACTTTCCACTTTGTTCTTCCTTTTATTATTGCCGCAATAACTATTATCCATATTTTCTTTCTCCATCAATCTGGAGCAAATAACCCCTTAGGAGTTTCAAGACAACTGGATAAAGTTCCTTTTCACCCGTACTTTACTTTTAAAGATATTGTAGGATTTATTGTTATATTCACTCTATTATTAACTCTATCTCTTCTAAACCCTTATCTATTAGGAGACCCCGATAATTTTATCAGAGCAAATCCGTTAGTAACACCTGCTCACATCCAACCAGAATGATACTTCCTATTCGCATACGCAATCTTGCGATCAATTCCCAATAAACTAGGAGGAGTAATCGCTTTAGTAGCCTCTGTTGCAATTATTATAATTTTACCCTTTACTCACACATCAAACTTTCGTAGACTCACCTTCTACCCTCTTAATCAATTTATATTCTGAACACTTGTATCCGTCTTATTACTCTTGACATGAATTGGTGCTCGCCCCGTTGAAGAACCTTATGTCCTTACTGGCCAAATTCTAACAGTCACCTATTTCTCTCTCTTTATCATTAATCCATTGTTACTTATAGGATGAGATAAAATATTAAAATGATTGTTTAGTTTATCTAAAATAGATATTTTGAAAGTATCAGAAAAGAAAAATTCTTAACAATCTTCAACTTAATGTACTATTTTAATTATATATTATAAATTAACAACAAAACACAAAGACTTTAATCCCAAAAAGAATAATAAATAATTAATAGATACCGGCAAAAATCTTTTTCATGCCAAATATATTAACTTATCATATCGAAGTCGAGGTAAAGTCCCACGAACCCACACAAAAATAAAAGCTAAAGCTATTGCTTTAAGATAAAATATAATCCTCGAAGGTCTACTTCCTAAAAATACAATAACAAACAATACTCTTATAAAAAGAATCCTTGAATACTCTGCCATAAAAATTAAAGCAAACCCACCTCTTCTATATTCAGTATTAAAACCCGACACTAACTCAGACTCCCCCTCCGCAAAATCAAAAGGAGTTCGATTAGTCTCAGCTAAACAAGATGCAAACCAAATTAATCTTAATGGTAAGGATAAAAATATAAATCATACATACCCTTGGTATTTAACAAATAGCTCTAACCTAAACCCCCCTAATAACATAATATAAGACAATAAAATCAAAGCCAATCTTACCTCATAAGAAATAGTCTGAGCTACACTACGTAGACTCCCAAGAAGAGAATACTTGCAATTGGAAGCCCATCCTGCCACTATCACTCTATATACTCCTATACCTAAACAACAAAAAAAGAATAAAATTCTTATATTAAATCTCACTAATCCTACATCATAAGGTATAACCCTCCATACCAGTAACGACAAGAACAACCTAAATACAGGACATATGTAATAAACAATAAAATTTGATATTATAGGTATAGTTTGCTCTTTAGTAAACAATTTAACAGCATCAGAGAAAGGCTGAAGTAACCCTATACACCCTACTTTATTAGGTCCTTTACGAATTTGGATATATCCCAAAATCTTACGTTCAAGCAGAGTCACAAAAGCAACTCCAACTAAAACACAAATAATTAAAATTAAATAATTTACAACCTCCACTAACAACATAAAACAATTAGACACAATCATTATACTATTTATAGAACTAAATTCTATTTAACTAGATCCTAAGTCTAGCACATATTATCTGACAAAATAGCATTTCAACTATTAAAAACTTTTTACTTACTCAATCCTTTCGTACTAAAGTAAATTCTTTCTTTCCAAAAGATAGAAACCGACCTGGCTCTCGCCGGTCTGAACTCAAATCATGTAAAATATTAAAGGTCGAACAGACCTTCTTTTATAGCTGCTGCACTATAAAGACATTTTAATTCAACATCGAGGTCGCAAACTTTTCCTTTGATAAGGACTCTCAGGAAAAATAACGCTGTTATCCCTAAAGTAACTTGATCTCAAAATCTTTATAAAGGATCAACTAATTATAACTCAAATATATTTGTATTATTTTAAAGCAGTTATTTTAATTATACTATTATCGCCCCAACCAAATAAACTTTCAAGAAATTATTACTATAGAAAAATATACAAAATCTCTAAATTTATAAAGCTTTATAGGGTCTTATCGTCCCTTTGAAAAATTTAAGCCTTTTCACTTAAAAGTTAAATTCAATCTTAATAAAAGAGACAGATTCTTCTTTGTCCAACCATTCATACAAGTTTCCAATTAAAAAACTAATGATTATGCTACCTTTGCACGGTCAAGATACCGCGGCTATTTAATATCTATATCAGTGAGCAGGCTAGACTATAAACATTTTCATAATAGCCATGTTTTTGATAAACAGGCAAGAAGAGATTTTTGCCGAGTTCCTTTTTTATTTCTTAAATTTATTATAATTTATACAATTCATTTTATAAACTCTTACTTATATAATAAAACTTTACTCATATAATCATTTTTACTTAAATATTAAAATTTCAATTAATACCCTAGTACTATCTAAAGATAGAATAAATTACTTAAAAATTAAACCTAAATTGAAACACTTTACAATTCATAGCTACTTTTAAGCCTAGAAAAGTTATATTTTATTTTATCTATAAACTGATTTTTTTAGTAATAAGAAGCTTATCCCTCCTATCCTTCACTATTAAATAAACTAAATTTAATAATAAAATTATATTTCATTCCTAGAGAACCAGATAATTTAAAGCTCGTTTAATGTTTCATCTTTAATATTAAATTACAAATCTTTTTGATACAAAAACTTGTTTAAAATATTAGCTATCTTTAGTTCGGGAAATACAAAAATACATGTTATAATTTAATTACCCCTGATACACAAGGTACGACAATTTAGATCTACTTAGCTACTTTAAACTATATTATGTTATTTCCTATTCAGTACTTATCATCTATAGCTCAAAATTAAATTTTATTAATAATTACTTTCTTTGACTCATATTAAGTTTTCAATAAACATTTAAATAATTATAATAAGCGATAAAATAAAATTTCAAAGTATACTGGGTTGCACAGTAAAACTCCTCAACGTAAGTGAGGCGCTATTCTATATCTTAGCTTTACTTTGATCCCTATCCAGATTCACTTTCCAGTAAACCTACTATGTTACGACTTATCTCATTTAAAAATGAAAGCGACGGGCGATATGTACATGATTTAGAGCTTATATCCAATCAGCATATTAAACTGACTTTACAATCAAATCCTCCTTCCAAATAATATTTAAATTATAATTTCGTATAAATAAATTTTATTGTAACCCATTTTAACTTAAGTATAAGCTGCACCTTGATCTAATATATTTAACATTATTACAAACTTATCCAGTAATTGCTTCTATAAAAATTACCTAATAATGATGGTATACATACTTTACAAACCTAAGTAAGATTATTCGTGGTTTATCGATTCAAAAACAGGTTCCTCTGACTAGACTAAATCACCGCCAAATTCTTCAAATTTTTAGAATATAGCTATTATTACTTTGGTTTGGTTAAATTATTTTTTGGTATAATAGGGTATCTAATCCTAGTTTATGTCCAATATTTTACTGCCTCAACTTAAATTGATTATTAACCGTAGCTCTAAAAAAGAAAACCCGATTTCACCCTTTTATTCTCCTAAACTTTTATCAATCAAATTTCTCGTCCAACAGTAAACCAACACTTCTTATTTAACTTTAAAGTATAACCGCGACTGCTGGCACAATATTAATCAAGTTTTAATGTATTGCTAGATCTCAATTTATTAAATTGTCTAATATTATATGCTGAGAATTATCACTCACAGTACAAATACTGACTGATGACATTACGAATCTTAAATTACTGTTTATTACCTGTCTTAACTCTCATACAACCTCAATACTAAATACAAGAAATAAAGAATAAATCAAACTTTAATGATTCAGACTCCATAATATTCTATTGAAATAAAATATATCCCAAACAATTTGTAAAGAATAAAATACAATTTATATATATATATACATATAATATAATTCAATATTAATTATTGTACATATATACAATTAAATGTATAAATAAATTAAAGATATCTTCAAACAAAAATATAAAAAAAAACATATATATAAACATATTAAGAAAACATAACATTAAAATGTAGTAGAACAAAAAATATAAACTAAATAAAAATATATAAACTAAAATAAATATATAATACTTATAATTATATCTATAAACTATAATAATAATAATACAGTAGGACATTTAAAGAAAATATAAAATCAAAAAAATATAACCTAGACATCATCTTTTAAAGCATCCAATAATATTCAATAATTAACTATTATATAAAATTAAAGGCCTTCCGGCCATAGAGATATATTAGCATCTAGCCTAACAAATGATTACTGGGTCCTATCACTCATTCAGTTTCCCGAGGACTGTGAGTGATAGGACCCGGTAATCATTTACTAGTATAAGGATGAGCAAGGAAAATTATAATTTGTTATTTTCATATAAAAACCTATTAGATAATATATAAAATGAGCCCCTTTATATAACATATATATGTATATATATATATATATATATGTATATGCATACACGTGTGTACCTACACAATATCCTCTATTACCAGATTATAGACATTTTTATATTATCCTACACTTTTTCTAATCTCTAATAGATAACTATATTTATCTGTCTTTACTCTGAATTAATTCACCTGTCTACAATTGTATTTCCCTAAAAAATTAAACCACTTACTTTTAAATTTTCGCGGCAACTAATTTATTTCTTTTTTTATTCATATAAGTTTTTGCTAACAGAATAACTTTATTTTAAATATATATTTACAATATAGTGCCTGATTTAAAAGGGTAGCTTTGATAGAGCTAATCATGTAGTAATTTACCTATATTATACGTAACGGATTTACACCATCTCTTTAAAGATCAAAACTTTATGTGCTCTGTACACCAACGAATAAATTTAAAGATAAGCTAAAGTTAAGCTAATGGGCTCATACCCCGTAAATGAAAGTATAACCTTTCTCTTTTTAATGACCTTTCCAATTTCCTATCTACTGTTTTTTTTCACATTATTAACAGGAACTATCTTATCAATTTCATCTACATCTTGATTTGGAGCATGACTAGGGCTGGAATTAAATTTATTATCATTTATTCCCCTAATTACAACCAAACTTTGCCCCTACCTTGCTGAATCTGCCATTAAATATTTTCTTATTCAAGCTCTTGCATCCACCATCCTTATTATATCTAGATCTATACATATGTATATTCCAGATTTTTCTTACTCCCTAATCTTACTATCACTCATGATCAAACTAGGGGCTGCTCCAGTTCATTTTTGGTTTCCTCAAGTCATTGAAGGACTATCTTGACCTCAAGCCTTTGTTCTCCTCTCTATCCAAAAGATTGCTCCTATATATTTAATTTCATATTTAACTTTTACTCCTATTTTAACATCAATAATCACTTTTATAGCCTTAATATCATCCTTGATTGGAGCTTTAGGTGGACTAAATGTTATAAAACTTCGTAAACTCATAGCTTTCTCCTCAATTAATCATATATCTTGAATGCTAATTGCTATATCCATTAATGATATAATATGAATAATTTATTTCTTATTTTACCTATTTATCTCAGGTTCTGTTGTTATTCTTCTCTATAGAACCCACTCTTATTCTATATCAGATATTTTAAATCAAAATAAAAAAAGAATAATTTTCAATCTACTTATTCCAATAAATTTACTTTCTTTAGGAGGATTGCCTCCTTTTTTAGGATTTATTCCTAAATGAATTATAATTCAATTATTTTCTTCTAAAATAATAATCTTCACTCTATTAATCTTATTATTCTCAAGATTAATTACTTTATATTTTTACTTACGCCTTTTTACTCCTATAGTACTATTATCCTTCTCATCTTTATCTTCAACTATTAAATCTTATCCTGCTTTCCCCCTATCTTCCATCTTAATTATCTCTTCTTTTATTAACTTATTTGGAATTTTCTCTCCAATTCCCTTTCTGATCTAGGATTTTAAGTTATATTTAAACTAAAGGCCTTCAAAGCCTAAAAAAAAAGAAATCTTTTAAATCCTAAGTTCCAGTGCTTAGCACATCTTTAGATTTGCAATCTAATATTATAAATTTTACTATGGAACCTAATAAGAAAGTAAATTACTTGTGCTTAGATTTACAATCTAACGCCTACAACTCGGCCATCTTATT